AGTCAGATGTATTTTTTATACTAAATAAATTATCTGCCTCATCAGTAGATAGAGATATAAAGGAAAAGTCAGACTACGTCAACGAAATGTCAGTATCATGCTGCTGCTTCAAATCCGAAGTGATGGTGGGGGGAGAAGTGGAATATGAGGTGGCGTATAAGGCAAACTAATAAGAAAGTGGAACCAATAATGACATGAAGGCCATGGAATCCGGTTGCTACGAAAAAAGTTGAACCATAAACAGCGTCTGAGATTGTAAAGGGTGCTTCATAATATTCTAGTGCTTGTAAGGCTGTAAAATATATTCCTAGGGCAACTGTAATTAAAAGGGCTTGGGTTGTTTGGGAGTGATTGGCTTCTATAAGTCTATGGTGGGCTCAGGTGACAGTTACTCCTGAAGCTAGTAGAATGGCAGTATTGAGAAGGGGGACTTGTAGGGGGTTGAAAGGTTGAATTCCTGTTGGGGGTCAGGTCATTCCAATTTCGATAGTTGGGGCTAGGCTGCTGTGAAAGAATGCTCAGAAGAAAGAAATAAAAAAGAAAATTTCTGAGATAATGAAAAGGATTATTCCTCATCGAAGGCCTGTTGTTACTTGGATTGTATGAAGTCCTTGGTATGTACCTTCTCGAGAGATATCTCGTCATCATTGTATTATTGTTAATGCTAAAATTAGTATGCCAAATAAAAATAGGTTAGGATTGTATTGGTGGAATCATTTTACTAATCCTGTAGTTAGAATTAAGGCTCCCAGGGCTCCTGTGAGAGGTCATGGACTTTGATCCACTAAATGATAAGGGTGGTTTTGCGGTGCTGGCATAAGTTACTTCTCTGGAATAAAGGGTGGTTAATACAGCAAATACATAAGATTGAATAATTGCTACTGCTGATTCTAAGGTTAATAATATAATTTGAGTTACTAGCAGTAGGGAAATTATTCAGGTAGATAATCTTGGTCCTGTTCTTCCTAAAAGGGTTAATAGAAGGTGTCCTGCTACTATATTTGCTATGAGTCGTACTGCTAGTGTTCCGGGTCGAATGATATTTCTGGTAATTTCAATACATACTATGAATGGTATTAGGGGGCCTGGGGTTCCCAGAGGAACTAAGTGTGCAAATATATGTTGAGTGTGATTAATTCATCCATAAATTATGAAGCTTAGTCAAAGGGGGAGGGCTAAAGTTAAAGTAAATGTAAGGTGTCTTGAGCTAGTGAAGATGAAGGGGAATAAGCCTAGGAAATTATTAAATAGAATGAATATAAAGAGTGTAATGAAAAGAAATGTTGTTCCGGGGTGGTTTTGGGGGCCTAGAATTGTTTTAAATTCTTTGTGAAGGGTAGTTGTTACAAGGTTTCATAGGATTTCTGTACGTGAAGGTAAGAATCAAAAAGAAAGGGGGATTAGTGTGAGGCCTAAGAAGGTTCTCAGTCAGTTAAGTGATAAGGATATGATTGAGGATGAGGGGTCAAATGAGGAAAATAAGTTTGTTATCATTTTCAGGGAAGATTAATATTTTTAATAAGGTTTATTGTTGACTTAGGTTGTTGATTGGAAGTATTATAGTATATAACTGAGGCAAAGATTAAGTATATTAGTGAGAAAAATAGGAAAAGGATTAATCAGTTTAGGGGTGATATTTGTGGAATTGAAAAGTATCATTATAATGATAATTTGGCTTTGACAAAGCAATGTTATGAAATTAACTAACTTTTCATTAGGAGTAATTGTTAATTTACTATTTTTTGGTTTAAGAGACCATAGCTTACTTTCAGCCACCTAATGAGGCTTCTTGAATTATATTTGTTATTCAGTTAATAAATGATTGGTTGGGACATGTTTCTAGGACGATTGGTATGAATCTGTGATTTGCCCCACAGATTTCTGAACACTGTCCGAAAAATAGACCTGTTCGTTTTGCATTTATTCCTACTTGGTTAAGTCGTCCTGGTGTTGCATCTGCTTTTAATCCTATTGATGGTATAGCTCATGAATGTAATACGTCAGCAGCTGTGATTAAAATTCGAATATCTGTATTAATTGGTAAGATTGTGCGGTTATCTACATCGAGCAGTCGGAATTGGTTATTTTTTATTTCATTAGTGGGAACTATATATGAGTCAAATTCGGTTGGTAGAAAATCTGAGTATTCGTAACTTCAGTATCATTGGTGTCCAATTACTTTTAATGTGATAGCTGGTTGATTAATTTCATCAATAAGGTAAAGGAGGCGTAGAGATGGTAGGGCAATAAAAACTAATATAATGGCTGGAAGAATAGTTCAAATAGTCTCTAGTAGTTGACCTTCTAATAAGTAACGATTAGTATAAGTGTTGAACAATAGGGAGGTTAGTAAATAACCTACAAGTACTGTAATTATGACAATAATTAGTATGGTATGATCGTGGAAAAATGTTATTTGTTGTATGATGGGGGTAGCGGCGTCTTGTAGGCCTAGCTGATTTCATGTGGCCATTTCTAAAAAAGATATAATATCTTATTTTTGAGGCTTAGACTCAATGCACTTGTCTGCCATTTTAGAAGTTAGTTGTTAACAAGGGGATTTCTGTGTAGCTGTGTTCTGCTGGTGGTAGATTTTGGTACCATTCAAGTGAGGTGGGTTGTTGGTCTGAAAATATAATTGGGCGTGCTCTTGCGAAGGCTTCTCAGACAATAATAACTAGTGTGAGAACTGCAACTAGTGATAGGATGGATCCAATGCTTGATACTATATTTCATGTTATATAGACATCAGGATAATCTGAATATCGTCGTGGTATTCCTCTTAGGCCTAGGAAATGTTGAGGGAAGAATGTGATGTTTACTCCTAGGAATATTGATGAAAATTGGATTTTGAGTCAAGTGGGGTTTAAGGATGTCCCTCTAAATAGAGGGAATCAGTGGATGATTCCTGCTATAATTGCAAAGACAGCTCCTATGGAAAGAACATAGTGAAAATGTGCTACAACATAATAAGTGTCGTGTAGGACAATGTCTATAGATGAGTTTGCTAGTATGACTCCTGTTAGTCCTCCTACTGTGAATAGGAAGATGAATCCTAGGGCTCAAAGAGTAGGTGGGGAATAGTTAATTTGGGTTCCATGTAAGGTTGCAATTCATCTGAATACCTTGATTCCTGTTGGTACCGCAATAATTATAGTGGCTGCTGTAAAGTAGGCCCGTGTGTCAACGTCTATTCCTACTGTAAATATGTGATGAGCTCATACAATAAATCCTAAGAATCCAATTGCTAGTATCGCGTAGATTATTCCTAGTGCTCCGAAAGTTTCCTTTTTGCCTCTTTCTTGTGTAACAATGTGAGAAATTATGCCAAATCCAGGTAAAATTAGAATATAGACTTCTGGGTGGCCAAAGAATCAGAAGAGGTGTTGGTAAAGAATTGGGTCTCCTCCTCCTGCTGGGTCAAAAAAGGAGGTATTGAGATTTCGGTCTGTTAGTAGTATAGTAATGGCTCCTGCTAATACTGGTAGGGATAGGAGGAGGAGAACAGCAGTAATAACTACTGATCAAACGAAGAGGGGAATACGTTCTATGGTTATTCCTGGTATACGCATATTAATTACTGTTGTAATAAAATTAACTGCTCCTAAAATGGAGGAGGCTCCTGCTAAATGTAAGGAAAAAATTGATAGGTCTACAGATCTGCCGGCATGTGCAATTGCGTTCGATAGGGGAGGATAGACAGTTCAGCCTGTTCCTGCCCCACTTTCTACAATTCTTCCAGTTAATAGTAATGTCAAGGATGGGGGGAGAAGTCAGAAGCTTATATTATTAAGTCGGGGGAATGCTATATCTGGGGCACCTAGTATGAGGGGGACTAATCAGTTACCAAAACCTCCGATTATGATGGGTATAACTATGAAAAAGATTATAATAAAAGCGTGTGCTGTTACAATTACGTTATAGATTTGGTCGTCGCCAATAAGTCTGCCGGGGCGGCTAAGTTCGGCTCGAATTAAAATTCTTAGAGAGGTTCCTACTATGCCTGATCAGGCACCGAAAATGAGATATATTGTTCCAATATCTTTATGGTTTGTAGAGAATAATCATCGTTGCAAGACAAGGTGACTGAAATGCAGGTGGTAGATTGTAAATCTACAAATGGAATGATAAAGTTCCTCTTGTCAATGGGTTTTATAGTCAATAAATGATATTGGTTTGCAATACCAAAGTAGTACTTAGAGTATTAAAACCTAAAGATTATTTCTTTATTTATGGCTTTGAAGGCTATTAGTTTAGTTTAACTTAAGGTTTTGGTCTAAAATCTTAAGTTGATGATTAAGGGGGTTGTGATAAGACCTGTTAATGAAATAATAATAATTGTTGTTGCTAATATTTCTTGGTTTGGGGTTGTTACTATTTTTGTTCATGATTGATTAGTATGTAAAAGGATGAAGGCTGAATATGAAATTCGAATATAGTAGTATAGGGTAACGAGAGTTGTTATGACAAGAATTATTGTGGTTAGGATGAATAGTCTGTATGTTATTTTTATAATAATAATTCATTTTGGTAAAAAGCCTAGGAAGGGGGGGAGTCCTCCGAGCGAAAGAAGGCTTGTGAAAATTGCAAGTTTGGTGGGGGGATTGATTTTGTTAGTAAAAGTTTGGTTAAAATGGTATAGCTTATTTGCATTAAAAAGAGCTGTAGATATGAGTGTTAGGAAGACGTAGAGGTTGAAATAAAGAAATCATCTTGCATCGTCGCAGAGTATCGCTGCTAATAATCATCCGGCGTGATTGATGGATGAGAATGCTATGATTTTTCGTAATGAGGTTTGATTTAGGCCTCCGATGGATCCAAAGAGAACTGAGGAGATAATAAACAGGAAAATTAGGGGGGTGTTGGGTGAGAAATAGCTTATTAAGGTAAGTGGAGCTAATTTTTGCCATGTTATGAGTAATATGCAGTTGGATCAGGTTAGTCCCTCTATTACTTCAGGTATTCAGAAGTGAAGCGGGCCTGCTCCTAATTTTAAGGCTAGGGAGGTTGTTATTATAATGTGGGATACATTGTTTGTGATATAGGTTTGATAGGATATGAGAATGATAGATGTTAGTAGGATGGTGGATGCTAAAGCTTGGGTAAGAAAGTATTTTAGGGCCGATTCTGTTATTCGTTGATTATTTGTTTTTGAGGTTAGGGGAATAAAGGATAGGAGATTGATCTCTAGGCCTATCCAGGCGCCGTATCAGGAGGTGGCTGATACAGAAATAAGTGATCCTACTATTAATGTTCTTAAAAACATTAGTATTTTAGGATTGGTGAGCATTAGAAAGAGAAGGATTGAAATATAACCTTCATTTGTGGGGTATGAGCCCATTAGCTTCAGTTAGCTTATCTTTCTTTACATTTTGGTGTAGGGTGCACGTTAACTTTTGATGTTAAGGGGGAAAGTTTAATTCTTTTAAATGTAACAATGAAAGTATAATTGAATTATACATTATTTATCCTATCACGATAACCCTTTATTCAGGCATTTCATTTTCATATATTTTATGAAAAATTATAACGTTATTTTGAAAATGTGTTTGATTGGGATTTGTTGATAATACTTAAAAAAAGAATAAAAGTGCCGAAAATATAATAAGGGTAACAGAATATATTATATATATTATTAATAGCTAATTTACCAGCTAGATAAATAAATAATGTCTATTCGTTGCCATTAATAGCTAGTATTTACAGCATATGCTTAAGGAGGTTTTAAATATATATTTTAGGATACAATTAGGTGAGAAAAAAAATTGTATCCTAAAATATATTATAGTGCGAGCAGAGGTGAGACGCTTTGAAGGGGAAATTTTTGTTTATTGATTCTATTATTTGTTCTTATAAAGAAATTTCGTTACTTGTAAATTTCTTAATATTTTTATATTTAATGTGTAAAGTTTTATTCTGGCTTGATCTTCTCTTTTTGGTTTTTTATACATGCATTTTTTGGATTAAGTTAAATTATGAGTGTTCTGGCAGTTATTTATTAAGGTGCAGTGTTTGGTTTTATAGATTTAGTTAAGGCTTGATATAGGTAAATGATGAAGTTTCGGTTAAATTCGTGCCAGCTGCCGCGGTTAGACGGTGGAGGCGAAGGGAAGAAAAATGTTAAGTATTATAGTTATATTGGTTTGGTATAAGGAGGATTAGTGAAGAATGAGTATGGGTGAAATTTTATTGTTGTTTGAGGGCCTTTATCGGTGAAGCTATGAAAGTATTATTATAGACTAGGATTAGATACCCTATTATTAATATTGTTAAGTGAGGTATGTTAGGGTAGTAGTAGATAAGTGCTTGAAACCCAAAGAATTTGGCGGTATTTTAGTCTATTCAGAGGAACCTGTCCCGTAATCGATAGTCCACGTTATAATCTTACTTGTTATTGTAGTTCAGTTTGTATACCGCCGTCTTTGGAAAGATTTGGAGATAATTTTCATTATTTTTAATGAAATAAATATCAGGTCAAGGTGCAGCTAATTAATAAGGGGAGATGGGTTACAATAATTTGTTTATTATGGATTATTTGTTGAAATACATTCTGAAGGTGGATTTGAATGTAATTATTATAATAATGTAATTTTGAGTTTAGCTCTAAAGTATGCACACATCGCCCGTCGCTCTCATTTTAATTGAGATAAGTCGTAACATAGTAGGTGTATTGGAAAATGTACCTAGATTGAAGTAAGGTAGGGCTTGAGAGTGGAGCAGTTCGTTTACACCGAAAAGGTTTCTGTGCAATTCAGATTATCTTAAATTGGGGTTATTATTATTTATTGTGTAAGTTTATTAAGTAATGTAAGTAAAGTAATATTAAAGTTAAATGGTTTAGTAAGGTATACTAATGAAATTATTGTTATTATAGTTATAAGTACCGTGAGGGAATTATTAAATAATATGAAATGAGGTTCTTTATATAGAAAGTTTAAAGACTGTACCTTTTGTATCAGGGAACAATCTAAATAAGATAATAAATATTATTTTCCCGAATTAAAAAGAGTTAATGTAGTATGAAGTTACCTGTGGTATAAGGTTTTTGAATATTATTTTAGTAGTTAAATGCTAGTCGGTTTTTATGATATCTGGTTGTGTAGGAAGTATATTTAATATAGTAGTCATTGTTAATTGATGTTAATTTTTTAAGGTCAATTGTTATGGTTAGTTAGGGTTTGGGGGATTTGCTCTTAGCTCAGGGATGTCCTATAACTTTTAGTGATTTGTTTATTGTTGTTGGCTTAGAAATAGCAATCATTTATAATTTTGTTATAATTTATTTAAGTAATTATTGATAATATTTAAATAAAGTTTAGGTTAAATTACTACACTATTATTATTAATCTTTAGGGTTTTTAATTATGATGTTATTAGTATGTGGGAGAGGCTTTAAATAAGGAACTCGGCAAAAGTATTTCTCGCCTGTTTATCAAAAACATGTCCTTTTGTTAAAATGGAAGGTCTGGCCTGCCCACTGAATGTTTTAAATGGCCGCGGTATTTTGACCGTGCAAAGGTAGCATAATCATTAGCCTTTTAAATGTAGGCTTGTATGAAAGGTTGGACGAAGGAATGACTGTCTCTTTATAGTATAAAGGAATTTTACTTTTAAGTGAAAAGGCTTAAATGTTGAGGGAGGACGATAAGACCCTATAGATCTTTATATTAGTATTTTTCTGTAAAGATTAGTTATGTACTTTGCAGTAATTTATTTTTATTTTGTTGGGGCGACAGAGGAAAATTTATAAACTTCTTTTTGGTTTATACACTTATATGTGTTGTTGATTGATCCATTAGTTGTGATTATAAGATTAAGTTACCTTAGGGATAACAGCGTAATCTCTTTTGAGAGTTCTTATCGACAGAGGGGGTTGCGACCTCGATGTTGGATTAAGATTTACTTAGGCGGAGGGGCTTAAGGGAAAGGTCTGTTCGACCTTTAAATTCTTACATGATCTGAGTTCAGATCGGCGTGAGCCAGATCGGTTTCTATCCTTCTTTTTTTGGTATACCTTAGTACGAAAGGACTTGGTATTTGTAATATTTATTTATTTTTGATTAAAAATAAACTATTTTGACAGATAAGTGTATTAGATTTAGAATCTAAAAATGGGGATATGTTACCTCAGATAGTAGTGTGATATAAAGGGATGATTTTAAGTGTTTTTTCTTACGTTGTTTTGATTATTTGTGTTTTAATTGGGGTTGCTTTTTTGACTTTATTAGAACGTAAGGTTTTAGGCTATATTCAGATCCGTCGGGGTCCTAACAAGGTTGGGTTTTGTGGGATTCTTCAGCCGTTTGCTGATGCTATTAAGTTATTTACGAAAGAACAAACATTTCCTGTTCTATCAAATTATTATCCTTATTATTTAGCTCCTGTTTTTAGTTTATTGTTGTCTTTATTAGTTTGGCTTTGCATTCCTTTTGTAAGTTCTTTATTAACATTTTCTCTTGGGTTTTTATTTTTTTTGTGTTGTACTAGCCTGGGGGTTTATACTGTAATGTCTGCTGGGTGGTCTTCAAATTCTAATTACGCTTTACTAGGGGGTTTGCGGGCGGTTGCTCAGACTATTTCTTATGAAGTGAGTCTTGCTCTTGTGCTACTGTCTTTTATTTTTTTAGGGGGTAGTTATAATCTTTTTGATTTCGGGGTTTACCAGGAGTATATATGATTTTTATTTATTTCTTTTCCTTTAGCCTTGGTATGATTGGCTTCTTGTTTAGCTGAAACTAATCGTACCCCCTTTGATTTTGCTGAGGGGGAGTCTGAATTGGTTTCAGGGTTTAATATTGAGTATAGAGCGGGGGGGTTTGCTCTTATTTTTATGGCAGAGTATGCAAGTATTTTGTTTATGAGTGTTTTGTTTGTGGTTATTTTTTTAGGGTGTGATTTATCCTCATACTTTTTCTTTTTGAGGGGGGTTTTTATAGCTTTTGTATTTATTTGAGTGCGGGGGACTTTGCCTCGTTTTCGTTATGATAAGTTGATGTTTCTTGCTTGGAAAAGTTTTTTACCTTTATCTTTAAATTACCTTATATTTTTTGCGGGGTTTAAGCTTTTGTTAATATCTTTTTTGATTTAGTGAACTAAGAATAGAATTATATTAATAAGTTCTTAGATAATTTATCTGTGGTATGTTTTCAAAACATATGCTTGTGACTCAGCCAAAGAACTAGTTGTTTTTTAATAGGTTATCTCATATTAGGGAGAATTGAGGAAGTAAGAGGAAATATGAGAAATATAGGACTGTTAAGATTTGGCCTGTTAAGATATAAGGTTCTTCTACTGGTCGGGCTCCAATTCATGTTAGTAAAATTACGACGGAAGTTATAGATCAAAAAATTATTTGGTTGATTGGGTAGAATTGAAGACCTCGTATTTTTCTTTTATGATAAAAGGGTATTACTATTAAGATTAAGATAGATATTACTAGGGCAATGACTCCTCCTAATTTATTAGGGATTGATCGTAAGATAGCGTAGGCAAAAAGGAAATATCATTCGGGTTGAATGTGTACAGGAGTTACTAGGGGGTTTGCGGGCGTAAAATTATCGGGGTCTCCTAGTATATAAGGGTTTCAAAGAGATAGTGTTGTAAGCAGTATAATTATGATTAAAAATCCTATCAGGTCTTTTGATGAATAATAGGGGTGGAAGGGGATTTTATCTATGTTACTATTTAGCCCTAATGGATTGTTTGATCCTGTTTGGTGTAAGAATAGTAGGTGAACTATAGATAGGGCTATAATAATAAAAGGTAATAGGAAGTGGAAAGCAAAGAAGCGAGTTAAGGTGGCATTATCAACTGCAAAGCCTCCTCAGATCCATTGAACTAAGGTTGTTCCTAGGTAGGGAATTGCGGAGAGTAAATTGGTAATAACTGTTGCTCCTCAAAAAGATATTTGGCCTCACGGTAGTACATACCCTACAAAAGCAGTTGCTATTACAATAAGCAAAATAATAACTCCAATTATTCAGGTGTGTATGTACATGTAGGAGCCGTAGTATATACCTCGACCTACATGGAGATATAGGCAAACGAAGAAAAAGGATGCTCCGTTAGCATGTAGTGTTCGAAGAAGTCAGCCATAGTTAACGTCTCGGCAGATGTGAACGACTCTGTTGAAGGCTAACTCAATTCTAGATGTATAGTGTATAGCTAGGAATAATCCAGTTAAAGTTTGGATGATCAGGCATAGTCCTAGTAAGGATCCAAAATTTCATCAATAAGAAATATTAATAGGTGCTGGGAGATCTACGAGAGCATTGTTGGCAATTTTGATGAGTGGGTGTTGAACACGTATTGGTATTGACATATGTTTTAGTTATTCGAAGTGGGCCTTGTTGAAGATTTGTTACTTTTACAACGGCAACTAATGTGATGAATAAATAGGTTACTAAAGTTAATGTAATAATTATTAGTGATCTGTTATAAAATTTTATTGCTGGGATTTCTTGTTGATTTAAGATTATTTGAATTGAGTCTTGTCTTGAACAAGATGTTGGAATTCTAAGGGGGTCTAATATGATAATTGAAGTGCTTAGGCATAAGGTTGTTAGGAAAAATATTATTATTTTTGAGTTAAAGTGAAATAATTCGTTTGATGCTAGACTAGTTACGTAAATAAACAGAACTAGTATTCCACCTAGGAATACTAAGAAAAGGATATAAGAAAATCAAGGAGATTCTGTTATGGTAGTAATTACTAGACAGGTTATAGAGGTGTTAATAATGAGTGAAAGGCCTATTGCTAGGGGGTGGTTTAATTGAGTTATAATGATGGTGGATGTAATTAAGAGTAATATAAGTATAATTAGTAATTTGATTTCAAGTGAAAGCAAGGGGTAGTTTAATAAAATATTAGTTTTGGGGACTAAAGATAAGTAGTAATTACTTTCTCTTGATGCTTTTAGGAAAAGATATCCAATTATGGTTTACAAGACCATCGTTTTTATTAAACTATAAAAGCTTATGTCAATATTAATTCTTCCTATAGGCGCTTTTATAGTAACGTTAATAGGTATATGATGTTTTGTCTCTCAACGAAAGCATTTACTAATAGTACTTTTAAGACTAGAATTGATTGTTTTGGGTCTATTTTTATTACTTTTTTTAAGTTTAAGGGAATCTTATAGTGAAATTTCTTTTAATCTTTTATTTTTAACTTTTTGTGTCTGTGAGGGTAGCTTGGGGCTTTCTATTCTCGTTTCTATCGCTCGAAGTCATGGGAATGATTATATGGATTCTTTAGTTGTTCTTCGATGTTAAAGTATTTATTGTTTATGTTATTTTTGATACCTTTGGGGTTTAATAAAAAAATATGGTGGGTGGTTCAGAATCTTTTATTTCTTTTGTGTTTCTTAATTATTTTGGATAATTACAGAGGCTTAAGTTGTTGAAATTTGGGGTTTAATTTTTGGTTTGATAACCTATCTTATTGTTTAGTTTTTTTATCTGTTTGGATTGTTCTTTTGATAATTATGGCTAGAGAAAGAATTTTGTCTTCTTCTTTTTACCAGGCTGGATTTATAGTGCTAGTAATGGTGCTTTTATTATTACTTTTTTTAAGATTCATTTCTTCTAATCTTTTTATGTTTTATTTATTTTTTGAGGGTTCTTTGATTCCTACATTGTTTTTAATTTTTGGGTGGGGGTATCAGCCTGAGCGAATTCAGGCCGGGACTTATTTGTTATTTTATACTTTGCTGGCTTCTTTACCCTTATTGATTGGTATTTTTTATATGGAATTTATTCGGGATAGTTTAGTTATATATAACTTATGGTTTATGCCTTTTGGGGGCTCTTTTCTAGAGTATGTTTGGTATCTTAGAATGGTAGTTGCTTTTTTAGTAAAAATGCCTATATTTTTAGTACATTTATGGTTACCTAGGGCACATGTTGAGGCTCCTGTGAGAGGTTCGATAATTTTGGCTGGGGTGCTTTTAAAATTAGGGGGCTATGGGCTTTTACGAGTATATCCTTATTTTGAGGGTATTTCTACTCAAATAAATTATATGTGATTTGGTATTAGTGTTGTTGGTGTGTGGGTAGTAAGTTTAATTTGTTTGCGACAGGTAGATGTGAAATCTTTAATTGCTTATTCTTCTGTGGCTCATATGGGACTTGTATTAATGGGTATAATAACTTTAGGTCTTTGGGGGCTTCGGGGAGCTTTAGTTTTGATAGTTGCTCATGGTCTTTGTTCTTCTGGGCTGTTTTGTTTAGCTAATATCTCTTATGAACGCTTAGGTAGTCGAAGCTTGTTAATTAATAAGGGTATGTTGTCTTTTATGCCTAGTATAACATTGTGGTGATTTTTACTAAGAGTTGCAAATATAGCGGCTCCTCCTACTTTAAATCTGTTAGGTGAGGTGTGTTTATTGAATAGAATTGTGGGGTGGTCTTATTTAAGTATAATTGGGATTGCTCTTATATCTTTCTTTAGAGCTGCTTATACTTTATACTTATATTCTTACACTCAACATGGGAAGTACTACTCTGGGTTATATTCTTGTTGGGGGGGAAATGTCCGGGAATATTATATGTTGTTTCTTCATTGGTTTCCTTTAAATCTTTTAATTCTTTTCTGTGGTCCTAGCTTTTTTTGAATTTAATATATATTAATTTGTTTAGGTAGTTTATTAAAAACTTTGGTTTGTGGTGCTAAGAAAGACTAAGTTGGTCCCTAGACTGTGTTATGAATATTTTCTGTCTGTTCTGTTTCATTTGTGTTTCTTTTTATGCTTGGGGCTCTTTTCTTTTTTTGGGGGGTAAGTTTTTTAATACTTGATACTAGATTATTTATTGAGTGGGAAATTGTTAGAATTAATAGAAGTTCTATTATTATAACTATTCTTTTGGATTGAATGTCTTTAATTTTTATGGGGTTTGTTTTATTTATTTCTAGTATAGTTATTTATTATAGAAAACAATATATAGGTGGGGATTTCTACATTAATCGCTTTGTTATTCTGGTTTTAATGTTTGTTTTATCTATAATATTATTAATTATTTCTCCTAATATTATTAGTATTTTGTTGGGTTGGGATGGACTTGGGCTTGTTTCTTATTGCCTAGTTATTTATTATCAGAATTTTCGTTCTTACTCTGCTGGTATATTAACAGCTTTATCTAATCGTGTGGGGGATGTTTGTATTTTATTGGCTATTGCTTGGATACTAAATTATGGGAGTTGAAATTATATTTTTTATATAGAAAATTTGATTATTAAGGAAGAAATAATAGTTATTTCTTCTCTAATTATTTTAGCTGCTATGACAAAAAGAGCTCAAATTCCATTTTCGGCTTGGTTACCTGCAGCCATGGCGGCCCCTACTCCTGTCTCCGCTTTAGTTCATTCTTCAACTTTGGTTACTGCTGGGGTTTATTTACTAATTCGTTTTAGAGATGTTTTATTTATTACATATGCTGGAAAAATATTGTTACTATTATCTAGTTTGACAATATTTATGGCTGGAGTTGGGGCTAATTATGAATATGATTTAAAAAGGATTATTGCTTTGTCGACTTTGAGTCAGCTTGGGTTGATAATGATAATTTTATCAATAGGGTTTTCCAAGTTAGCTTTTTTTCATTTATTAACTCATGCTCTTTTTAAAGCTCTTTTGTTTTTATGTGCTGGAGCTATTATTCATGGGGTTGGGGATACTCAGGATATTCGTTGTATGGGTGGTTTAGTACATCAAATACCTTTAACTTTTTCTTGCTTAAATACTGCAAATCTTACTCTTTGTGGTATACCTTTTTTAGCTGGGTTTTACTCTAAGGATTTAATTTTAGAAATGGCTTCTTTGTCTTATATTAATTTCATTATTTTTTTTTTATTATTTTTTTCTACTGGGTTGACTGTTTGCTATTCTTTTCGATTGAGTTATTATTTAGTTGGTTTGAATTTTAATGTGGGTACTAGTCATAGTGTCGGGGATAATGATAATTGGACTATAATTCGGGGTATGCTGGGTTTGACTCTTGGGGCTATTTTTGGGGGGAGATTGCTAAGTTGATTATTATTTCCTTGTCCTATAATTGTTGTTTTACCTTTGTGATTAAAAACAGGAGCTTTACTTGTTAGAGGTTTGGGGGCTTGAGTGGGGGTAATGATTAGATACTCTTATGTTGGTATAAATAATATTCCTGGGAATATGACTTATTTGTATATTGTAATAATGGGTTCTATATGATTTTTGCCTTATTTGTCTACTAATTACTGTATTCGATTTCCTTTATTTTTGGGGGGGGCCTATAGAAAAACTATTGATCAGGGTTGAAGAGAGATGTTAGGGGGTCAAGGCTTACACAACTTTTTAGTTGATGGTTCTAGGGTCATAATAAAAATACAATACAATGAGTTTAAAATTTATATTTTTTTTTCTTTCTGTTTAGTCTTATTCTTACTTTTGTTAATACTATTTATTTATTTAGGTAGCTTAAAGTAAAGCTTGACACTGAAGATGTCAGGATGAATGCAAATTCCCTAGATGTACTCCCTGAGAATGTTTCTCATTGTTACCTTGAAAAAGTAGTGTAATTTATATACTAAGGGGGTTCAATAAGGAAAAGAGATACTAACGGAGTTTAACCGCTAAAGATGAAAGTTAGCAGCTTTTTCTTGTAACTACCTATCTCCTTAGTTGGGAACTAATAATCCAATTTTATTATTAACAATAATATGCCTCTAGTTTGGCTTCAACTAATAAACAAGGATGATATTTCATCAAAGCTCAGGTCGAAACTGAGTGCAAAATTTGCTTCTTGTTTAGTAAGATAAGTTGTAGTAACAACACCTTTTGATTGCAAACCAAATATTATGGTTAACTATTATCCTCTTTAGGTAGGTCAGTCTAAGGATCCTTGATTTCATTCGTGGTATAGTCCTATTAGTAAAATAAATAGAAAGATTATTCTTACTAAGGCTCAAGAATTAATTCTTGAGGTTTGTAGGGTGATGGTTATAGGTAGTAGGAGGGCAATTTCAACATCGAAAATTAAGAAGATTACTGCAATGAGAAAGAATCGAAGGGAGAAGGGGATACGTGCGGAGGATTTAGGGTCAAAACCACATTCAAAGGGAGATCTTTTTTCTCGATCAATGATTGTTTTTTTTGATAAAAGTGTGGCTAGGATCATTACGATTATTGTAATGGTTCTGGTTAATAGAAATGCTGTTAGGATTAAGTAAATTATTTATTTCGTTATTATTACGAATTTTCTAATTGGA